AGAAGTACCAGTAGATCATCAAATTCGTTCAAGAAAAGCCAAACGTGTAGTTATTTTTACCGATAACCGACAAAATGCCGATACTAATAATAAAGATACTAATAATACTGATCAAACAGATGAAGTGGCTTTGATACGCTATTCGCAACAATCGGATTTTCGTCGAGACATAATAAAAGGTTCTATGCGAGCCCAAAGACGTAAGACAGTTATTTGGGAACTCCTTCAAGCAAATGCACATTCTCCACTCTTTTTGGACAGAATAGACAAATCGCGCCTTTTTTCTTTTGATATCTCCGGACTAATGAAACTTATTTTTCGAAACTGGATAGGAAAAAGATCAGAATTAAAAATTTCAGATTATACAGAAGGAGAAATAAAAGAAGGGAAGAAAAAGGAGAAGGACAAAAAAGACGAGAACAAAAGAAAAGAGAAAGCGCGAATAGAAATAGCCGAAACCTGGGATACCATTCCATTTGCTCAAGTAATAAGAGGTTCCATGTTACTAACTCAATCGACTCTTAGAAAATATGTTATATTACCCTTATTAATAATAGGTAAAAATATTGGCCGTATATTATTATTGCAATTTCCTGAGTGGTCTGAGGATTTAAAAGAATGGAATAGAGAAATCCATGTTAAATGTACTTATAATGGTGTTCAATTATCAGAAACAGAATTTCCGAAAAATTGGTTAATAGACGGCATTCAGATAAAGATCCTATTTCCTTTCTGTCTGAAACCTTGGCACAGATCTAAGCCGAGATCCTCTCATATAGATCGAATGAAAAAGAAAGGGCAAAAAGACGATTTTTGCTTTTTAACAGTTTGGGGAATGGAAGCTGAACTTCCTTTTGGTTCTCCTCGAAAACGGTCTTCCTTTTTTGAACCTATTTTTAAGAAATTCAAAAAAAAAATTGGAAATTTTAAAAAGAAGTATTTACTAGTTCTAAAAGTTTTAAAAGAAAGAACAAAATTGTTTCTAAATATCTCAAAAAAAACAAAAAAATGGATTATCAAAAGTATTCCACTTTTTAAAAAAATAAGAAAAGAACTTTCAAAAGTCAATCCAATTCTAGTATTTAGATTGAGAAAAGTATATAAATCAAGCGAAACGAAAAAAGAAAAAGATTCTATGACCAGCAATCAGATAATTCATGAATCCTTTAGTCGAATTCGACCTACAGATTGGACAAATTATTTACTGACAGAAAAAAAAATGAAGGATCTGACTGATAGAACAAGCACAATCATAAAAAAAATAGAAAGAATTACAAAAGAGAAAAAAAAAGTGACTCCGGGAATAAATATTAGTCCTAAAAAAATAAGTTATAATGCTAAAAGATTCGAATCACCAAAAAATATTTTGCAAATATTAAAAAGAATGAATGCTCGATTAATCCGTAAATTCCATTTTTTTTTAAAATTTTTCACCGAAAGAATCTACATAGATGTCTTTCTATCTATCATTAATATTTCCAAAATTAATATACAATTTTTTCTTGAATCAACAAAAAAAATTCTTGATAAAACCCTTTACAATAATAAAAAAAATCAAGAAAAAATTAATAAAAAAAATCTAAATAGAATTCACTTTATTTCGACTATAAAAAAGTCAATTTATAATATTAGTAATAAAAATTCACAGAATTTTTGTGACTTATTCTCCTTGTCTCAAGCATATGTATTTTACAAATTATCACAAACCCCAGTTTTTAACTTGTATAAGTTAAGATCCACTCTTCAATATCGCGGAACATCTTTTTTTATTAACACTTCAATAAAAGATTCTTTTGTAACACAAAAAAGAATTAATTCTGAATTAAGATATAAGAAACTTCGTAATTCTGGAATAAATCAATGGAAAACCTGGTTAAGAGGTCATTATCACTATAATTTCTCTCAGATTAGATGCTCTAGATTAATAGCACAAAAATGGAGAAATAGAATCAATCAATGTGGTACAATTCAAAATAAAGATTTAAACAAAGAAAATTCATATGAAAAAAACCACTTAATTCATTCCAAAAAACAAAAGGATTACAAAGTATATTCATTATCAAATCAAAAAGATAATTTTCAAAAATACTATAGATATAACCTTTTATCTTATAGATCTATTAATTATGAAAATAAGAGGGATCCATACATATATGGATCTGCATTACAAGTAAATAAGAATCAAGAAGGTTCTTATAATTACAACACACATAAAGGCAAATTTTTTGATATACTAGGAGATATCCCTATCAATAATTATCTAGAAAAACGTGATATTATGTATATGGAAAAAAATCCAGATAGAAAATATTTTGATTGGAAAATCATCAATTTTTGTCTTAGAAAGACAATCAATATTGAGACCTGGATCAAGACCGATACCAACAATAATAAAAATACTAAGACCGGGACTAAGAATTATCAAAAAATTGATAAAATAGATAAAAAACATCTTTTTTATCTTATGATTTATCAAGATCAAGAAATCAATTCACCCAAT